TAATGAGGTGCCTGAAATTAAAGGATAATTTTGATAGAATTAATAATGTGGCCCCCACCCACCTTCATTACTATACTTAGCAGAATTAAACTACTTCCTTAAGAATCAAAATCTTACATACATCATATACTAAAATATAAAAAGGTAAGCTAATTAAGCTACTGGGTTCATACCCCATTTATAGAAGTTATAGCCTTCTCCTTTTTAATAAAATTTTATAAAATACTTTTTTTCCTTACTTTAATACTAGGGACACTCATCGCAATCTCTTCGTATTCATGGCTAAGAATATGAATGGGTCTAGAAATTAATCTACTTTCAATCATCCCCCTATTGAAAGATAGAAAAAATCTTTATCCATCGGAAGCTGCCTTGAAATACTTTATTACTCAAGCCTTAGCATCAAGAATTTTATTATTCTCCATTGTTCTAAGGCTGAATCTTTCTGAATTTATAGATTACCCCAAAAATTTTATTATTTTAATAATAAATTCTGCCCTAATAACTAAATTAGGCGCAGCTCCCTTTCATTCATGATTCCCTGAAGTTATAGAAGGTTTAAATTGAAATAATGCAACAATTATATTGACTTGACAAAAAATTGCCCCGATAGTTCTTGTCATGTATAATTGTCAATTAACATATTTTATATTAGCAATCATTATTTTTTCAACAATCTTAAGAGGTACTCTTGGATTAAATCAAATTAGTCTACGTAAAATTTTAACTTACTCTTCAATCAATCATATTGGTTGAATATTAGCAAGAATGCTAAATTCTCAAACTATTTGAATGATTTATTTTCTTATTTACACATTGATTACATTGAATTTAATCGTAATTTTTCATTATTTTAAAATTTATTTTTTAAATCAATTTTTTTTTGTGAGAAATAATCTAAAAATAATTAAATTTTTCTTTATTTGCAATTTTTTATCTCTGGGCGGCCTTCCTCCCTTTCTAGGGTTTTTCCCAAAATGAATGGTAATTAATAACCTAATTAGCAATAATTTCTATTTGATAAGAACTTTACTAATCGTTTTTACCTTAATTTCTCTTTATTTTTACCTTCGAGTGACATTTTCTACTATTCTCCTAAATTCCTCAGAAACTTTAATAATCCCCTGTAAAAAAATTGGATTTAGAATTTATTTCGTTAATTTTTTATCTCTGAGCGGCCTATTAGTAAGTACCCTAATTTTCAACATCTTTTAAGGATTTAAGTTAAATAAACTATTAACCTTCAAAGTTGAAAATAGAGGGAAATTTCTAAGCCTTAGATTTTTCATCTCCTTTAAATTTGCAATTTAAAATCATTTTTGACTATAAGACTTGGTGAAAGAAATTTTCATTTCGTGAGTAAATTTACAGTTTACTACCTACAACTCGGTCATCTCACCGAACAAATGATTATTTTCTACTAACCATAAGGACATTGGCACTCTGTACTTCATTTTTGGGGCTTGAGCAGGTATAGTTGGTACATCCCTCAGAATGTTAATTCGTACAGAATTAGGAAATCCTGGATCATTAATTGGTAATGATCAAATTTATAATACAATCGTTACAGCTCATGCTTTCATCATAATTTTCTTTATAGTTATACCTATCATAATTGGTGGATTCGGAAATTGATTAGTACCTCTAATATTAGGAGCGCCGGATATGGCATTCCCTCGAATAAACAACATAAGATTTTGACTTCTACCCCCCTCAATTACTTTACTAATTATGAGAAGAATCGTAGAAAATGGTGCAGGAACCGGTTGAACGGTATACCCTCCTCTCTCAGGCAATGTGGCACATAGAGGAGCTTCTGTAGATTTAGCCATTTTCAGACTACATTTAGCAGGTATTTCATCAATCTTAGGAGCTGTTAATTTTATTACAACTGTAATTAATATACGGCCAAGAGGAATATCTTTCGATCGGCTACCTTTATTTGTGTGAGCTGTTAAAATCACCGCAATTCTTCTTTTACTTTCTCTACCTGTATTAGCAGGGGCAATCACTATGCTATTAACTGATCGAAATTTAAACACATCATTTTTTGATCCGGCAGGTGGGGGAGACCCTATTCTTTACCAACACTTATTTTGATTTTTTGGACATCCAGAAGTTTATATTTTAATTCTCCCAGGATTTGGAATAATTTCTCATATTATTAGCCAAGAAAGAGGTAAAAAGGAAGCTTTTGGATCATTAGGAATAATTTACGCAATAATAGCAATTGGTCTTTTAGGGTTTGTCGTCTGAGCTCACCATATATTCACAATTGGGATAGATGTTGATACTCGAGCTTATTTTACATCAGCGACAATAATTATTGCTGTTCCGACAGGAATTAAAGTATTCAGGTGATTAGCTACACTTCATGGAACTCAGCTAACATACAGCCCAGTATCTTTATGAACATTGGGATTTATTTTCTTATTTACTGTAGGTGGTTTAACTGGTGTAGTTTTAGCTAATTCATCTCTTGATATTATTCTTCATGATACATACTACGTAGTAGCCCATTTTCATTATGTTTTATCTATGGGAGCCGTATTTGCTATTATAGCCGGAATTATCCAATGATTCCCCCTATTTACAGGTTTAACCTTAAATAATAAATTTCTAAAAATTCAGTTTTTCACTATATTTGTAGGAGTAAACTTTACCTTTTTCCCTCAACATTTCTTAGGATTAAGGGGAATACCTCGACGATACTCAGATTATCCTGATGTTTTTACTCTATGAAATATTGTTTCATCTATTGGGTCATTAATTTCCCTTATTAGAGTAATATTTTTTATTTTTATCATTTGAGAAAGTCTGGCCTCTCATCGTAAAAGATTGTCAACTTTAAGAATATTAACTTCAATTGAATGATTACAACATCTGCCTCCTGCCGAACATAGATATTCAGAATTACCAATTCTAAGAGGTAATTTCTAATATGGCAGACTAGTGCATTGGATTTAAACCCCAAATATAAAGTTTAACCTTTTTTTAGAAATTGCAACTTGAAAAACTCTTCTTCTTCAAGATAGGGCCTCACCATTAATAGAACAATTAGCTTTTTTCCATGATCATACTTTATTAATTTTAATTATTGTTACAGTTTTAGTAGGCCAACTTTTATTAACTTTATTTTTTAATAAATACTCTCATCGGTACCTTTTAGAAGGACAAATAATTGAGATCATTTGAACAATTTTACCTGCTATTACTTTAATTTTTATTGCTTTACCCTCTCTCCGATTAATTTATATTCTTGATGAAATTAATAATCCGTTAATCTCAATTAAATCAATCGGACATCAATGATATTGATCTTATGAATACTCAGATTTTAAAAATATTGAATTTGATTCTTATATAATTCCTGTAAATTCTATGAATTCATTTAATTTTCGATTATTAGATGTTGATAATCGAATAATTATCCCCTTTCACTCTCAAATTCGAATTTTAGTAACTGCAGCTGATGTCATTCACTCTTGAACTGTCCCATCACTAGGTGTTAAAATTGATGCTACCCCAGGACGATTAAATCAAGCTAGATTTTCTACTAACCGAACAGGTATTTTTTATGGTCAATGCTCTGAAATTTGTGGAGCTAATCATAGATTTATACCTATTGTTATTGAAAGAATTTCTCCTAATTATTTTATAAAATGAATTTATAAAATAACTAACTCATTAGATAGCTTAAAGTAAGCAATGGAATTTTAAACCATTTTATAGTAAATAACGCCTACTTCTAATGAAAAATTTAGTTAAAACTATAACATTAGCTTGTCAAGCTAAAATTATTAAAAGTAATAATTTTTAATTCCACAAATAGCACCTTTAAATTGATTAACTTTATTCATTTATTTTATCATTATTTTTTTCATTTTAAATGTAAATAATTATTTCATTTTTAATTATCCTATCAAAACCTTTAAAATTAAAAAAATTAAAATTTCATTAAATTGAAAATGATAACAAATTTATTTTCTTCATTTGATCCAACAACAAATTTTAACTTATCTTTAAATTGACTAAGAACTTTATTAGGATTATTTATTATCCCACCAATATTTTGATTAGTACCTTCTCGTTTAAGATTCCTTTGAACTAAAATTATTTTTACTTTACATAAAGAATTTAAAACCTTACTTGGTTGAAATAACACTCAAGGAAGAACTTTAATTTTTATCTCACTTTTCTCTTTTATCTTATTTAATAATTTTTTAGGCTTATTCCCCTATATTTTTACTAGAAGAAGCCATATAACTATAACTTTAGCATTAGCACTACCTTTATGATTAAGCTTTATATTATACGGATGAATTAATAATACAATCCATATATTTGCCCATCTTGTTCCTCAAGGAACTCCCCCTATTCTTATACCTTTTATAGTATGTATTGAAACTATTAGAAATATTATTCGACCTGGAACATTAGCAGTACGACTTTCAGCCAATATAATTGCAGGGCATCTTTTAATAACACTTCTTGGAAACACAGGATCTTCCCTTTCTTTATTATTAATTAACTTACTTTTAATTACGCAAATTCTTCTTTTAGTTTTAGAATCTGCAGTTTCAATTATTCAATCCTATGTATTTGCTGTTCTAAGAACTTTATATTCCAGAGAAGTAAACTAATGAGATTACATAAAAATCACCCCTTCCACCTAGTAGACATTAGACCTTGACCTTTATTGGGAGCATTAAGAGCAATAACTACAATAATAGGATTAATTAAATGATTCCATTTCTATAACCATGATTTATTTTTATTTGGATTATTTATTACCTCACTAATTATATTCCAATGATGACGAGATATTACTCGAGAAAGAACCTACCAAGGACTTCATACATATAATGTTACAATAGGATTACGATGAGGAATAATTTTATTTATTACTTCAGAAATTTTTTTTTTTATTTCCTTTTTTTGAGGATTTTTCCATAATTCTCTTTCACCAAGAGTTGAACTTGGAATAATTTGACCACCTAAAGGAATCCAAACTTTTAATCCTATTGAAATTCCTTTATTAAATACTTTAATTTTATTAACTTCAGGATTAACTGTAACTTGAGCTCATCACGGGCTAATAGAAAATAACTACACCCAAGGACTACAAGGCTTAATTCTAACTGTAACTCTGGGGGTATATTTCACAATTTTACAAGCCTATGAATATATTGAAGCACCCTTTACTATCGCTGATTCTTCTTATGGCTCATCATTCTTTATAGCAACAGGATTCCATGGCTTACATGTTATTATTGGTACAACCTTTTTAATAGTATGCTTAATTCGTCATATTCTAAATCATTTTAGAACAATCCACCATTTTGGTTTTGAAGCAGCTGCTTGATATTGACATTTCGTAGACGTTGTTTGATTATTCCTCTATATCTCTATCTACTGATGAGGTAGATATTTATATAATATAAAAATTATATTTGACTTCCAATCAAAAAATCTAGATATCTAGTATAAATAATAAAAATAATTTTTATTTTAATAACTTTAGCTTTAATAATTACTTTAGTTATAATTATATTACTAAATTTAATTTCTAAGAAAACTTTCTCAGATCGAGAAAAAAGAAGACCATTTGAATGTGGATTTGACCCTAAAAATTCTGCTCGGCTACCTTTTTCATTACAATTTTTTTTAATTTCTGTAATTTTCCTAATTTTCGATGTTGAAATTACATTGCTTCTACCCTTAATTTTAACACTAAAAATTTCTAATTTAATAAATTTTTTTATGGTATCAATTTTTTTTATAGTTATTTTATTACTAGGGTTGTATCATGAATGAAGCCAAGGAGCTCTAAATTGAGCTTCTTAGGATAATAGTTAACTATAACATTTAATTTGCACTTAAAAAGTATTGATTTTTCAATTTATCTTTAATAAGAAGCAAATTATTGCATTTAGTTTCGACCTAAAAGTAAGATGAACACATCCTTATTTTAATTGAAACCAAACTAGAGGTATATCACTGTTAATGATAAAATTGAGAAATTACTCCAATTAAGGAAATATTAAATCAAGAAATAAGCTTCTAACTTAATTCTAAAGCGATGAAATTCGTTTATATTTCTATTTATATAGTTTAAAAAAAACCTTACTTTTTCAATGTAAAATTAGATTTTAATCTTATAAATACTTAAAAATAATAATATTTCCTTGATATCTTCAATATCATGCTCTAATTTATAAGCTATTTAAGTATATTATTAATAATAAAACTCCTAATCAAATAACTATTAATATAAAAAAAATTTTTAAATGATTTAATGATATAAATTGTAAAAATTGAGAAAATCTACTTAATAAATTACCTAGATTTTGACTTCCATAATATTCTATTCAACCTTGATCAAATCTTATCAAATACTTTTCACCTATCATAATTGGATAATAATTAATTCCTAATGTTGAAATAATTGGCATATTTCATATTAAAGCTAAAAATCTCCTAAAATTAATAAAACTTAGAGATTTTAATTTATAATTAATTTTAAACTTAGCAATTTCATAGCCTAAATATATACCCCTAAAAACTATCAATAAAGTTATGATTTTTAATCAAAATGGCAAACAAATAAAATAAGGGGGAATAAATATTAATCAATTTAATAAACTTCCCCTAATAATAACAAAAAAAATTAAACCTATTATACCTTTTAACATAAATCTAATTTTTTCATTTATTAAATTTATTCTTATAAAATTTATATCTCCTGATAAACTATAATAAACTAAACGAAATCTATAGCTAACAGTTAACCCAATTGAAATATAAAATAATAAATAAATTAAAATATTTAAATAATTTATAGTTATAAATTCCACAATTAAATCCTTAGAATAAAATCCTGATAAAAAAGGTAACCCACATAATGAAAAATTACAAATATTAAATAAAGTACAAGTAATTGGTATTTTTATTACCATACACCCTAAATAACGAATATCTTGACAATTATTAAATCTATGAATAACATTTCCTGCACATATAAATAATAAAGCTTTAAATAAAGCATGGGTTAAAAGATGAAAAAAAGCTAATTTATGCCTACCCAATAACAAAATTCTTATTATCAACCCTAACTGACTCAAAGTAGATAGGGCAATAATTTTTTTCAAATCAAATTCAAAATTAGCCCCTAACCCAGATATAAATATTGTTAAACTAGAAATTAATAAAGAAATTATAATTAATTCCTTAGGAAAAGCAAAATTAAATCGAATTAATAAATAAACTCCAGCAGTTACTAATGTTGAAGAATGAACTAAAGCCGATACTGGTGTGGGTGCAGCCATTGCTGCGGGCAATCACGAAGAAAAAGGAATTTGAGCTCTTTTAGTAAAAGCTGCTAATACTACTAAATAACAAATAAATTTTATTGCTATATCTTCTTTTATAAATTCTAAATAATAATAATAATTTCAACTACCATAATTTAATATTCAAGCAATAGAAATTAATAATGCAACATCCCCCACTCGATTAGATAGGGCTGTAAGTATACCTGCATTAAATCTTTTAATATTTTGATAATAAATTACCAAACAATAAGAAACTAACCCTAAACCATCTCAACCTAATAAAATAGAAATTAAATTTGGCCTAATAATTAACAATATTATCGACAAAACAAATATAACCACTAATAAAATAAACCGAATTAAATTAAAATCACCCTCTATATACTCTTTTCTATAAAAAATAACTATAGATGAAATAAATAATACGAATCTTATAAATAATAAAGACATTCAATCTAATAAAATACTTATTACAAAATTACTAGAATTTAACCTTAAAAAAACATATTCAATGATTATACAATAATCTATTAATATAAAATTTAATCTTAAAAAAAATAACAATAATGACAAAATTAAAAATAAAGAAAAATAAATATTACAAATAATTATTCAAAATAAATCTTATATCTTTGATTCCACAAATCAATATTTTAATTAAACTATTTGAATATAATCATAAAGTTAAATATTCTCCTTTTAGAATTAATAAATTTAAGGGAAACCAGTGAAGAAATAATAACAAATATTCTCGGAATGAAATTATTATACATGAATAAACCCCCGAATAAAATTGCCCATGTTGTCTAAAAGAATATAAATATAAAGAATAAACTGCCCTAAAAAATGAAACTAAAGATAAAAAAATTATAGTAAAATATCTATATCTTACTAAACTATTAAATAATATAATTTCCCCTAATAAATTTATTGAAGGGGGAGCCGCTATATTCGAAGAACTAAGTAAAAATCACCATAAACTTAAACTAGGTATAATATTCAATATGCCCTTATTTAAATATAATCTTCGCCTATGAATACGCTCATAGCTAATATTAGCCAAACAAAATAAACCTGACGAACAAAGACCATGAGCTAATATTAAAACTAATGATCCTCATATACCCCATGAATTTATAGTTATAATTCCCCCTAAAACTAACCCTATATGAGCAACTGAAGAATAGGCAATAAGACATTTAATATCTCTTTGTCGGATACAAATCAAAGACACGAAAATTCCACCAACTAATCTAATTACAATAAAAATTAAATTTATTTTCATACCTACTTCCATAAATAAAATTATCAATCGTATTAAACCATATCCCCCTAATTTTAATAAAATACCTGCTAAAATTATTGATCCAGCTACAGGAGCCTCAACATGTGCCTTAGGTAATCATAAATGAACAAAAAATATAGGTATTTTTACTAAAAATACCATATTTATACATAAATAAATTAAAAAATTATTTAAATTTTCATTTAAAAAATAAAAATCTAAAGTAAAAAAGTTTTCATAATACAAAAAAATTCTAATTATTATCGGTAAAGACACTAATAACGTATAAAATAATAAATAAATCCCGGCCTCAATCCGCTCAGGTTGATAACCTCAACCTATAATTAAAAAAAATGTTGGTAATAATCTGGCCTCAAAAAATAAATAAAATAAAAATAAATTAGTAGAAGAAAAAGCCAAAAATAAAAATAACATTAAATTTACCATAACTAATATAAATAAATTTGAAAAATTTTTTAATTTATACAATTTTTCACTAGCTAAAATTATTAAAGAACAAATTCAAAATCTTAATAAAATTAATATATAAGACAATATATCTATTCCAAATCTATAAGAAAGATTTACTCATAAATAAGAAAATGAAAAATTTAAAATAAAAAAAAATCTTAAAATAAAAAAGAAAAACTGAACTATTCAAAAATTTAAAAATATTCTTAAAGGAATCAATATTAAAATTCTAAAAATAAATCTTATCATAAAAAAGAAAAAGTTATAATATAATCATTACCCCACGTTCGAATTATTAATACTAAAACTGATAATCCTAACGCCCCTTCACACACTCTTATAGTCAAATAAAACATAGAAAAAAAATAATCATAATGCATCTGTCTTAAAAATAAAAGTAAATTTAAATAAATTGAAATTACAATAAATTCTAATCTTAATAGCATGATTAACAAATGCTTCCGCTTAGAAGCAAATACTAACAATCCTGATAAACTTATAATAACAGACAAATAAATATAAATTAACATTAGTTTTAATAATTTAAAAAAAAATATTGGTCTTGTAAACCAAATTTAAGATTTATTCTTTTAAAACATCAAGGGAAAAATCACTTTTATCTTTAATCTCCAAAATTAATATTTTAATTAAACTATCCCCTGAAATCATAATAATATTAATTTCTATCTCATTAATTCTTTCTATATCATTTATATTTCTAAGACACCCCCTATCATTTGGATTAATTCTTCTTCTTCAAACTTTAATAGTTACATTAATCACAGGATTATTAAATTTAAATTTTTGATTCTCTTTTATTTTATTCTTAGTTATAATTGGTGGATTATTAATTCTATTCATATATATAACTAGAGTTGCTTCAAATGAAAAATTTAAATTTTCCAATAAAATTATATATATAGTTATATTTATTATTTTAATAACTTTACTCTTTTCATTAATAGATCAATTTTTCACTAACTTAAATCATTTTAACTTAGACATAAATAACTTTAATACAACACCAAATTTCTCTAAATCTCTAAGTAAATTTATTAATTTCCCAATAAATAATATTTTTTACATAATTATTATTTATCTATTAATTACTATAATCATAGTAACCAAAATTACTAATATTAAAGCTGGACCCCTACGCCAAAAATAATGAAAATACCGATTCGAAAATTATCCCCTATAACTAAAATTATTAATAACTCATTAATTGATCTACCCACACCCTCTAATATTTCTACTTTTTGAAACTTTGGATCACTTTTAGGGTTATGCTTAATAATCCAAATTATTACAGGAATTTTCTTAGCCATACATTATTGTCCTAATATTGAATTAGCATTTAATAGAGTAGCACACATTTGTCGTGATGTAAATTATGGATGATTGATTCGAACACTCCATGCAAATGGAGCATCTTTTTTTTTTATTTGTTTATATGTTCATATTGGTCGTGGAATTTATTATAGATCTTATAACTTAATCGAAACATGAATAATTGGAGTAACTATTTTTTTCTTAGTAATAGGAACAGCATTTTTAGGATATGTGCTTCCATGAGGCCAAATGTCATTCTGAGGAGCAACAGTTATTACTAACCTTTTATCAGCAATTCCTTATTTAGGTACAACAATTGTTCAATGAATATGAGGGGGATTTGCAGTAGATAATGCAACACTAACTCGATTTTTTTCCTTTCACTTTGTATTTCCCTTTATTGTAGCCGCATTAGTAATAATTCATCTTTTATTCCTCCATCAAACAGGATCAAATAATCCATTAGGAACTAATAGAAATATCGACAAAATTCCATTCCATCCCTTTTTTGTATGAAAAGACATTCTAGGAATATTAATCATAATATTTACATTATTAATACTAACTTTACACAGACCATACTTATTAGGAGATCCAGATAATTTTGTCCCAGCCAACCCCTTAGTAACACCAGTCCATATTCAACCAGAATGATATTTTCTATTTGCATATGCCATTCTACGGTCAATTCCCAATAAATTAGGCGGGGTAATTGCACTCGTAATATCTATTGCTATTTTATACATTCTTCCTTTTACTAATAAAAAAAAATTTAGAAGAACACAATTTTATCCAATTAATAAATTCTTATTTTGAATACTAGTCACAATAATTTTACTGTTAACATGAATTGGTGCCCGACCTGTAGAAGATCCTTATATCACATTAGGACAAATTCTAACCATTATATATTTTTTATATTTTATTATTAATCCAATCATTGCAAAAATTCAAGATTATATCTTATTTAACTAGTTAATGAACTTGTATAAGTGTATATTTTGAAAATATAACAAAGAAATAATAACTTTCTATTAACTTGTACTAGATTTTATTAACTAAATAATAAAGATGAAAATTAAAATTTTCATCCTTATATAAAATATTAAAAAATTTAAAGAAATAGGCAAATAACTTTTTCAAGCTAAATATATTAGTTTATCATAACGATAACGAGGTAAAGTTCCTCGAACCCAAATTCATAAAAACCTTATAAATCCAATTTTTAAAAAAAACAACCAACTAAATAAATTTCCCCCTAAAAATATTATTCTAGTGACAAATCTCATAAATAAAATTCTTGAATACTCAGCCAAAAAAATCATCGCAAATCCGCCTCTTCTATATTCAACATTAAATCCTGAAACTAACTCAGACTCACCCTCAGCAAAATCAAAAGGTGTTCGATTTGTCTCAGCTAATCTAGATACAAAAAGTATAAAACTTAGAGGTATTAATAAAAATAAAAATCAAATATATTTTTGAAATTTTATTAAATCTAAAATATTAACTCTTAAAATTAAAAATAAAAATGATAACAAAATTAAAGCTAATCTAACCTCATAAGAAATTGTTTGAGCCACAGCTCGTAATCTACCTAATAAAGAATAATTAGAATTAGACGATCAACCTGCTAATATTACTGTATAAACACCTAATCTAGACACTCTTAAGAAATACAATACAGATAAATCAAAACTTAATATTATTCTTAGAAATGGCACACAAATCCACAAAATTAATGATATAAATAAATTTATAACGGGAGATAAATAATACAAATTAAAATTAGACATAAAAGGAAATGTTTGCTCTTTAGTGAACAACTTAATTGCATCACTAAATGGTTGAACTAACCCAAGAAACCCCACCTTATTAGGACCTTTTCGAATTTGAATATAACCTAAAACTTTTCGTTCTAATAAAGTTAAAAAAGCTACCCCCACTAAAACAAATACTAATAAAATTAAATAAGAAAATCCCATTAATATAATATCCTTTAAATTCAAGTGTTATTTGTAATTAAATTACATACTATGATTCTAAATCAATTGCACTATTCTGCCAAAATAACAATAATATTCTTAAAATAAATATTTTATCACACATCTGATCCTTTCGTACTAAAATGTATTTTTTTTATTAAAGATAGAAACCAACCTGGCTCACACCGGTTTAAACTCAGATCATGTAAAGTTTTAAAGGTCGAACAGACCCAATATTTTAGCTTCTACACCAAAAATAAACTTTAATCCAACATCGAGGTCGCAATCTTTTTTTTCGATTTGAACTCTAAAAAAAAATTACGCTGTTATCCCTAAGGTAATTTATTCTTTTAATCATAATTAATGGATCACTTACTCATAAATATATGACTTAAAATAAAAAAAGTTTAATTAATTTTTCAATCACCCCAATCAAATAAATCTTACTCAGTAAATTTTAAATTCTAAAATCTTACTAATTCAAAATATAAAACTCTATAGGGTCTTCTCGTCTTTTAAAATCATATAAGCTTTTTTACTTATAAATAAAATTCATTAAAAATTAATTAGAGACAGTTATTTTTTCATCCAACCATTCATTCCAGCTTTCAATTAAAAAACTAATGATTATGCTACCTTAGCACGGTCAAAATACCGCGGCCCTTTAATACTCAGTGGGCAGGCCAGACCTTAAATTATACTCAAAAGGCCATGTTTTTAATAAACAGGTGAAAAATAATTTGCCGAATTCCTTTAATTAACCTAAACTATTAAATTTAATTACACAAAATATATTACTAATTTAATCATTATTTCTACAAAGATAAAAATAAATTATATAATTTAATAAAAAAATTAAAATAATTATAAATTTTATATATAAAAAAATTAATCATAACATAATTAAACTAATGGAAAATTCTAATCCTATATCTTTTCATTAAAAATTAAATTTTTAATTATATTTATAAAAGCTCATCCCCTTATAAATAACTAATTAACAATAATTTACTAACTAAACAATAAATTAATTATTAATTATAAAATTAAACTTTTTTCTTAAATAACTAGATATATTAAAAACGAATAACATTTCATTACTAAAATAAAATTAAATATATTTATTCTACAATAAATTTATATTATCTTAGCTCTTTTAAATTCGAGAAAATATTATATAATTATAAATTAATTAACCCTGATACACAAGGTACAAAAAAATTTTTCTTTATTTTTTATTTAAAATTTCTTTCACAATACTAATTATCTATAATTAAATAATTTTTTTCTTAAATAATACTAAAAATAAATTTTTTTTATTAAATATATATTATAAATTTAAAAATAATAATTTTTCACAATCAAATAAAACTGAATCTCACAATTTTCTTCTTAATGTAAATAAGACACTTAAACTTAAGCTATTATTTGCTCTTTCTAGACTCACCTTCCAGTAAGTCTACTTTGTTACGACTTATTTCACATTATTATGAAAGCGACGGGCGATATGTACATATTTTAGAGCTAAAATCATTTCTCATATTTATAAGAAATTACTCTCAAATCCAAATTCATTAAAATTTTAAATATTAAATCCTAAATTAAAATTAATGTAACCCATTTCTCCTTTTTTATAAACTATACCTTGATCTGATTTATTTTATTAATTTAAATCTTGAACATTCTAATCCTTTTAAAATATTCAATCTACGACGATATACAAACTAATAAAAAAAGTATATTAATTCGTGGATTATCGATTATAGAACAGGTTCCTCTGAATAGACTAAAATACCGCCAAAATCTTTAATTTTCAAGAACATAACTAATACTAATCTAGTAAATAATTCACATTACTAATAATAGGGTATCTAATCCTAGTTTATAAAAATAATTTCTTAAATAATCAAATAAAACTCTTATAAGTTTAAAAATTTCACCTAATAAACTACTCCTTAAATTTTAAATAAAAACTTATTAATACTAAAAAAAATTTAATTGCATTATTTGTGTAACCGCAACTGCTGGCACAAATTTTGTTAGTGCTAAAAACTTTACTAAATCTGATTTACATCAATATTTAATACTAACTACTGCGAATTTAAAAGTTTCAAATTTATACTATTTAAATATTAAATAAAATTAACTTAAATTTACATGTAATTTTTAATTTAACCAAATTCTCAAACTAGAATAAAATTTTTACCTTAAACCATTTTTGGATAAACATTATTTAACATTCTACCTCCCTAATCCCGATCAAATTTTTAATTAATTATTTCCCCCTAAGAAATAAAATACTTAATTTTAACCGGGATTGTCCCCTTAATAATTTTCGTATTACATATATAAAATAAATACTGAATATATAATACCATAATATTTATATTTATACCAAAAAATTTATATATAAACATATAAAAAATGTTAAAAATTTACTCTAAAAATATTAAAAACCTCAATAAAAAATTGCAAAATTATTAATATTAACTATAAAAAAGACTGATTAATTATTTTTTAAGTAAATTTTTTTTTTTTTTTT